CCGTACTGCTGAAAGATTTAACAGCACATTTGAAAAATAGCCCAAAAGGTGAAATGAATGTTCGGATAATTGGTTTATTTGGATCGTTCCTGGTTGAGACCAAACATCAAAATGACATTGCCATAAATGGATAAGATAGTATTTCCATTTACTCATCAAAAGGGGCGCATTCTTTGAAGCCAAAATGGATTTTCCTTGATATCTAACATAATGAATAAAAGGATCTGTGAAGAATGATAAGGTAGACGAAAAATCCTTAGCAAAGACTTCTACAAAATCTTCTATTTTTGCATAGAAATAGATTCGCTCAAAAAAAACGCTAAAAGATGTTAATCGTAAATGAGAGGATTTGTTACGTAGAAAAAGGAAGATAGATTCGTATTCACATACATAAAAATTATATAGGAACAAGAAAAATCTTGGATTACTTTTTGAAAAAGTAGAAATAGATTTTTTTGGAGTAATAAGACTATTCCAATTACAATACTCATAAAGAAACAACCTTAATAAATGAAAGAAAGGGGCATCTTTAACCCAGTATCGAAAGGTTTGAACCAAGATTTCCAGATGGATAGGATAGGGTATTCGTACATCTGACACATAATTAAAATATGTAAATTTATCCTCGAAAAACGGAAAAATGGAATGAATCGATCGCAAATTATTATAATATTTTATGATTTCTGCCCCCTCTAAGGAAGAGTTTAATTGTAGGGAAAATGGAATTTCCACGACGATGGCAAAACCTTCTGATATTATTTGAGAATACAAATTCTTGTTATAACCCCAAAATTGATTTTTTTTAGAATCATTAGTCGAAATAATCAAATGATTCTGTTGATACATTCGAGTAATTAAACGTTTTACAATTAGTAAACTATATTTATTGTCATAATCTACATTTTCCGCAAAAATGGATCCATTAAAATCATGACCATAAGCGAGTCCATAAATATACTCACGAAAAATAAGTGGATATAGGAAGTCTTGTTGGCAAGATATATCTAGTTCTAAATCTACTTGATATTCCTCCATTTTATTTTTTAAACCCAATTTGGTCAAAGGATCAGGGATTCATTGATTCTCAAATGATACATAGTGCGATACAGTCAAAACAGGGTATTCTATATTCTAATTAGTTTTATTCTAATTAGAATAAAAAACGAATTATGAATAGATACCTAGAAAACAAGTAAAACCCATCAACGGACTCTCTCTCCTCGCTTTTCCATCTAATTGTTCTAGAATAACAAGCTAGTTAGAAATCCTTTATTTTCTCAGCCTAATCGCTCTTTTGATTTTGGAAAAACAAAGATCTTTATCAATATACTCTTTCTTCTACACATTTATCGCCATCCCATAATGGAGAATAGCTAATAGTTAGGACTCATAACAAAAATCAATCAATAATCTATTCGTGGCAAACAAAGACTTTTACCACATCAAGCACTAATCGATTTTTAACATACAATTAGATGGGGTAATCATTCAAATTAAAAACGAAAGCTCGTTGCTTTTTGTTTCCCTATAATTGGAGCCGCCAAGCTCTATCCCTTTATTAATTCAACCCAACTGCATTTTTTTCTTTCCATCCAAGAATTCAAACTAAAATTTTGGCCGGATCCACTGATCCAATTAAGAATGAAATATTTTTTTTTTTTAATTTTAATTCGCCATTGTATTGATACGACATGCTGCTTTTTCCATTCATTCCTTTCTGGATCAGTCGTGGTCTTACAAACTCTACCGATGGTATGGACGAACTAATTGCTTCATAGAAATGTGTAAAAAATTGAGTCGCGCTTAAAAGCCGAGTACTCTACCATTGAGTTAGCAACCCTAATAAAATGACTTAAATAGGATGTGTATATTCACTCGCAATAAAAAAGCCTACGGAACGGTAACGTGAATAAATCGATCGATTTATTCATGTTCGGATTATATTTGTTTGATACGCTGTTGTCAATATGAGTGTTAAAAAATTAATACATAAAGAATACAATTGAGAAAACAAGCAAAACGGATTAAAATTAGAAAATGAAATCTTAACTTAAATCTTAATAAATAGATTATTTAATTATTTTATGTTATAATTTAATAATTATAAACTAATTATAGAAAAAACTTCTTACTAGTTCCCCCTGTTGTGTGAAATTCACATCGAAAAACGAAATAGTTGTTCTCCCTTAAGAATCGGAAGAACCCTTTGTCGTAAAATTGCGTCTGCTTAATAAGTTTCTATTCCAACACGAAATAAAAAAGGGCAATATACAGGATGGGTACCAAAAGTTATGATATTTAGTTTAGCTTGATCTATGATCCGAAACGAAACTACGGGATAGATAAAGAATACACCAATCCTAACGATTCATAGGATTCGTTATGGATACACAAGCCAAGAATTAAGAATCAAAATAGAAACTTTATGTCTTATATTTTTATTTAAGATCTGATATATCTAGATAACTATTTATCTATTCTATTTTTTTTTTTTAGATAT